TTTGGTCGTGTAGGGAGATTACAAAAAAAAAATGTATGTAATAATGGTAGTGATGTCTCCCCATTCTTTCACAGAAAGAAAGACAGTAAGGCTTAGATCAAATAGGAAATATGGGTATCCAATAGATAGTTATCTATCTTGATGGTATATTTTTTTTTGATATTTTTTGCTTATGAAAGAAAGGTAACAAAACAAACAATAGGTCTTACTATTCCCACATGTTCCATTAGGAGCATTCCTTTGCTATTTTCAAGGAAAAGGTGTGTGTATCGTATTTTTACTTAATACTTCCCAATTCTACCAGAAATCCTATAAAGAATCTGTTACGAGCGGATTCATTGAATTGGTTTATCAATAGCCTTAAGTCAGAATCCTATTTTGACTCTGCGCCATTGATTCTACTATGATTATTGATCAATAATGGAATAATTCCTTCATAGAAATAGGAGATATAATTCACATGGATATAGTAAGTCTCGCTTGGGCTGCTTTAATGGTAGTCTTTACATTTTCCCTTTCACTCGTAGTATGGGGAAGGAGTGGACTCTAGGTATATTAATAATTGATTGAGTAATCGATTGAGTAATCGAATTGTATCAATTGTTTAATTGATCGTTTTGCGAAGCTTTATTTTTAAAAAGCTTGTCTCTCTTTCCAAATTCTACTGGAAAAACAATAATGAATAAGAAAATACAATAATGAATAATAACCATTCGATCAAACAATGAATGATTACTATAGTTTAGTTGTATTTCAAAACTCAAATCTACGGAAATTTTTTCCAACCGAATTCCTCCTAAATATTCTATTTGGATAAACCAGTTCTTACCAGAATTATGGATATTACAATGAGAAAAAACCAATCCCTAGTTTTTTCTTTATTTGTTTCTCTCTTTCTTTACTTTCACTGTTCTAAGAACAAATCGTTCTGCTATTAGATTACGACGATACTTACTTTCTACTGGAAGTGACTAGTGGTTGTCCAAAGAGGTTCTACACATAATAAAATTAGATCTTTCTTCCGCTGAGCGATCCACCACATATCACACATTTAACATTTTAGACTCCTAGAGATTTTTTTATGCTTTTTTGACTCATCTCATGTCATGTTTAAGCATGAAAAAGGGTCCGAGTCCCCTTTACTAATCTACTTCCTTTCAAAATCTGAAGAAGTTACCATAGAACTTCGTAAATGATCTGTTAATGGCTCAATCAATGACTTCTTGGGATGGGAAATCAAAAAAAAAATTCCTTGGTTTTGTTTTCTTTTGCTATAGTATATTCCCATACTATTCTTCCTCTATTGATTCTTTCGATGGATCCCGGAACCTATATATAAAATTATAAGAAACCTAGGAATTAGAAGAATAGGCCTTCGATTATTTTGGGTTGATCGAAATCGAGTGGATGTAGCGAAAAAAAGAAATAGAATTAGACTGCTATTTCGATGTACTAGTCTACTATTTAGATTAGATGTACATCTAATACATCATATACATATTGTAAATTGATCTATATAAACCCTCCATTTAGATAAAGTCTATATCTGTATACAATACAACTATATATGATAATATCATTGTAATATTAGATAATATAAAATACTCTAAAGAGTGGTAGAAAGGACTATATATAGTCCTTTCTACCACTCTTTATGATTCCAACCAGATCATTTAAGACTTGGAATTTTCTTTTAATCCCTTTCTTTCATTTCTTCAATCATTGAAAAAAGGATTGATAAGAACTAATAATTCAGATTCAAATTAATCATTTTGACTGACTGTTTTTACGTAGATAATAAGTAAAAAAGCAGTAGGAACTAGAATGAACAGTGCAGTAGCAATAAATGCGAGAATATTGACTTCCATAATTTCATTATTTATTTTTTTTTTCTTTTTCTTCGCAATAACTCGGGATGTAATCCCATAGAGATGAGAAATTTAACTCCTGTAAATTCATTGGGATGAATTGATCCTGATGATACCGAATCGGATCAATATTATGAATAACAATATCTGATCTATCAAATCGATTCATCGTCGAGAATTGAATAGTATAACATAGGAAGATCCTTTATCCATACCAATTCCGAAATGGGATTTTTTATTGGATCAGGAATCCCATTGCATTTTTCATCCTCTTCCCCTTTTTCTTTTCTATAACCTATTATCTTATACAACTCTCCTTCCTGTGTATTATACTTACAATTATGAGGTATTATATGACCGGTATTCCATGGGTCACACACAGACCCAAACGAGGTGAGATGGAAAAAAAAAAGGGGATTAAATAAAAAAGATCAAATATTCCAACAAATTTACTGAAAAGGGTCCTTGCTTGGTCTTTTCTTTTATTTTATTAGTATCCTCTTTCTTGTATTTATTTGTACTGGAACGCATACATCAAAAATGATGTCTGCAATTTGAATGAGAATGAGATAGATTGTTTACAATTAGTCATTGAGGATACACAAACAAAGTCAGAACTAGAAAAGGTCTGGTTTAACCTGAAAAGTACTCTGTCGAGGTAATTATGTTAAGTTCATTGTCCATCGTACAATAAACGAATACAATTTGTGTATGTACTCCCGGTAAAATAGGATCACTCTACTCCATTCCATGGATCAAGAACAATCGAAAAAGAAAGTAAGACGAGGATGGTATCTCTTAAAATACTGAATATAGTAATACCACCGATTGTACTAATGTACATATGATATGTCTCTCCTTTATCAATCGGGAGTAGTGGAAAGATTTGAAATTCCCGTATCCGTATTTGTGTGATGATAAATGCGAAATAAAAAACAAAAGAAATAAGGATCCCCACTGGGGATTAGATCTTGCTTCCTGTCCCCCTTTTCCGTGAAAAGAGAGAGATGAATTGATAAATTCACCGGATCCTAGTTCGGGACTGACGGGGCTCGAACCCGCAGCTTCCGCCTTGACAGGGCGGTGCTCTGACCAATTGAACTACAATCCCAGCGAGGTGTATGGCATACATATTCTTAATGTTACATATTCTTAATGTTACATATTCTTATGTAATCATAAGAACATTCTAGTCCTAGTCGTCGTATTGTAAGAAAGACAGGAATGATATACTGATATCATATCCACATATAATATGGGCTATAGTGAGAGCGACACGGATTACTAGTAACCAATAATTATTTTACTGCCAAAAGTGGATAATCAATCTTTCAATGAGAAAAAAGAACTAAACTTTTTGTTTGCTTTTCATGATACTTTACTTAATTAAGTAAAGTATCATGAACTAGATCCTTAGAAAGATCAGAAAGAGAAAAATAGGGATAGAGAAAATAAAATTGACTCTTTCTCTTTATTTCTACGGATTAGGCATTTCCGTTTATGGAAGACAAATTGGTTATATCATATTCATGGAGCGGTGAATTATTGGGCCGAGCTGGATTTGAACCAGCGTAGACATATTGCCAACGAATTTACAGTCCGTCCCCATTAACCGCTCGGGCATCGACCCAGGAAGAATTCATTCTAGGCTTATTGATAATCTATGATCAACTTCCTTTCATAGTACCCTACCCCCAGGGGAAGTCGAATCCCCGCTGCCTCCTTGAAAGAGAGATGTCCTGAACCACTAGACGATAGGGGCATATACGCCCGACCGTCATCATACTATGATGATAGTATGAGCAGTTTTTTGGAATTGTCAATATAGTCTAATGGTATGACTAGATCCAAAAAGTCTTTCCTACTTTTATGTTATGATTTTATAGAATTTTTTTTTTTTTTTCAAAAATTCAAAATAATAATCTTATCTACTTTTGGAGTAAATCCAATTTATTGTTCCTGAATGAACTCCTATGCATATAGGCATATATTATGTGCATATAGTACATATATACATATATACATACATGCAGTAGACTCATAATGGAAAAAAAAATGGCTAATTCATGAATTGAATAAAACGGCCCTTTTAACTCAGCGGTAGAGTAACGCCATGGTAAGGCGTAAGTCATCGGTTCAAATCCGATAAAGGGCTTTTTTTTTTTCCACTAAACTCAAGTCTTAGCCTTCGTTTTTCAGCGGAAAATATCTCTATTATTTTTTCTAAAAAGAAAAGGATAACCACCATTATAATGAATTCTGATTATTCTGACTTATAGTTAAGTTAGGAAGTTGAACATTTATTGATTAGCAAAATGCAAAATTTCACGTATTAGGAGTAGTCCACCTGTAGTGACATAGTAGTCCTCCTCATGTCTCATTATTCACAAATTTTTTGTCCTGGGAAATAACAGAAATATTCTATAATAATATATCCAATTCCTATTATTAATCGACAAACCAAGGTGTTCTTATTTCTCCAATGTTCTTATCACACCCACTATCAAATTCTAAATAAAGAAAAAGTAAGTGGACCTGACCCATTGAATGATGACTATATCAGCTATTCTGATATTTAAATTCGATATAGATGAAATTGTATAAGCAGATTTCCTTTTATTTCCTTAGACCACGCAAAGCAAGAATTTGTCGATATTTACGATTTAATCTTCTTGTTACTGGATGCTCCATAGGAATAAATCGCTATTTTTTTCTTCTACAAAGTTTATTTCGAAAATCTATTTTTCAATATCTTTCCTTGATTTCAGAATCAGATATTGTTTTGTTCTTCCGCAAATGCAATAGAGAACGAATGCGAGAAAAGGACTTTCATTTCCAGTCTACCATTATTTAATATTTAATTTTGTGGCAGGAAAAAATAGGAAATTTTCTTTTATTTTGGTTTGACCCGTTAAAAGATATACTCTGAAATATGAGTCATAGGACAATTCAGGATTCAAATGGTTATCAAATAAATGGTTATATAGTATAAGGACTAATCGAATCGAGCTCATGGATTTCCCATGGATTTACCTAGGTTGGTTTGTGGCCCAATAGAAAAAAAAAGAATTTGTATATTCGAAACCCATTGTAAAGGGGCATTGAACGAGAAATCGTCTATAGATAATCGAA